CTAACTCGAACTGCTCGTTTTTTATCAGAAGCTTGTGATTTAGTTTTTGATGCAGCCAGTAGGGGAAAACAATTCTTAATTGTTGGTACTAAAAATAAAGCAGCTGATTCAGTAGCGCGAGCTGCAATAAGGGCTCGGTGTCATTATGTTAATAAAAAATGGCTTGGTGGTATGTTAACGAATTGGTCCACTACAGAAACGAGACTTCATAAGTTCAGGGATTTGAGAACAGAACAAAAAACGGGGAGACTCAGCCGTCTTCCCAAAAGGGATGCCGCTATGTTGAAGAGACAATTATCACGCCTGCAAACGTATCTGGGCGGGATTAAATATATGACGAGGGTACCCGATATTGTAATCATCGTTGATCAGCAAGAAGAATATACGGCTCTTCGAGAATGTATCACTTTGGGAATTCCAACAATTTGTTTAATCGATACAAATTGTGACCCCGATCTCGCAGATATTTCGATTCCAGCAAACGATGACGCTATAGCTTCAATCCGATTAATTCTTAACAAATTAGTATTCGCCATTTATGAGGGGCGTTCTAGCTATATACGAAATCCTTGATTAATAATAAGATAAATAAATTATTTTGGTAACTCCATAGATTTATAGAATTGGTTACTATTCCTGAATCGCACAAAAGAAAAGAGACAAAAACTGGTGGATATTTATGTAATTAGCAACTATTCAATTAGCAAGTATTCAAAATATACAATTCAAGTAGACAAGTCGCAAAGAAGATGGTTGAATCAAAATAATTCCTTTTAAAGTTCTATTTCTGTCAGAGGGCAATATGAATGTTATATCATGTTCCATCAACACACTAAAGGGGTTATACGATATCGCCGGTGTGGAAGTAGGCCAACATTTCTATTGGCAAATAGGCGGTTTCCAAGTCCATGCCCAAGTACTTCTTACTTCTTGGGTCGTAATTGCTATCTTATTAGGTTCAGCCTTTATAGCTGTTCGGAATCCACAAACCATTCCGACTGTCGGTCAAAATTTCTTCGAATATGTCCTTGAATTCATTCGAGACGTAAGCAAAACTCAGATTGGAGAAGAATATGGTCCATGGGTTCCCTTTATTGGAACGATCTTTCTATTTATTTTTGTTTCTAATTGGTCAGGTGCTCTTTTACCTTGGAAAATCATACAGTTACCTCATGGGGAGTTAGCCGCACCCACGAATGATATAAATACTACCGTTGCTTTAGCTTTGCTCACGTCAGTAGCATACTTCTATGCGGGTCTTTCCAAAAAAGGATTAGGTTATTTCAGTAAATACATTCAACCGACTCCAATTCTTTTACCCATTAACATTTTAGAAGATTTCACAAAACCTTTATCACTTAGTTTTCGACTTTTCGGGAATATATTAGCCGATGAATTAGTAGTTGTTGTTCTTGTTTCTTTAGTACCTTTAGTGGTTCCTATACCTGTCATGTTCCTTGGATTATTTACAAGCGGTATTCAAGCTCTTATTTTTGCAACTTTAGCTGCGGCTTATATAGGCGAATCTATGGAGGGCCATCATTGACTAGTTTTCGAAATAGTCTTTTTTAGCTTAGAACAAGGCAATGTATGCGTAACTCAAGATAATCTACTTAGGAAAGAGAAATATCCAAACAGAAATCTACAAATACAGGATATACGACCAAGAGGCATAGAAAAAAATTACGATATTGGGGAATTGTAAAAAAAGGAAAGAGATCTAAAAGATCTTTTTCCTAAAATTCCTCTTTTTCCTTATTATATCATACCCCCCGCCAATTAATATTCTCTTTATATTGTTTTGTTCATTTTTGTTCATTCAATTTCAATATCAAGAGGCAGAATTTGAATAAAAATTCTTATAGTATCACATGCGGGTGATTAAAAAAAAGAAAAGAAAGATGCTTTATAGAATGATTCCCATTTCAATTGATTTTATTCAATTCAACGATTGACCAAAAGAAAAGATTAATCTAATAAATAAGAAATTGCATGAGCTTACCTCAATCAAATAATGCTATTTATTTCTATGCAATGATTTGACCTAATGAATTCGTCTATTTCGAGTGTAGCCATGTTGGATAATGATAAATAAAAGGAATAGAAGAATTTCCAAAAAAACGAGATTAATAAAAAATGGGGTGAGTAGGCGAGGGGGACAGAATTCGGTATATGAAATCTAATGGCTATAAGCCAACTCTTGGGGATGGTTCGAAAAATGATTCTAGAATACGATTGACTTTAAGATACGAATACTTTGAATCTAAGATATGAATAGTTGGTTTACGTTATAGAAGAAAGACATGTATATGTGATATTAGATATTGCTAGTTATATATGAACTAAAGATATAGCTAATCCGCCCTACTATTGTGAATTTCGATAGGGATTCCAATATCTATTTCGTCTTGGACTGGGAATTGAATGAATAAAAATAAAGAGATGAAATAAAGAAAACGAACGAACGAAGAATTCAAAAAAAGGTTCGGAAAAAAGAAATGGAAGAACAAAAGTCGTATGGATTTACAAAAATCCTGTGGATCGGAACTAAAAAAGAGAGATCGAAGTAGTTTTCGTTTTGATAGAATATTATTTTTCTTCATTCAATTCGGAGTTCTTAGTTACTTCGGCTGTATGAATCTTAGCGATGGAAGAATTAAGTCATAATTCATTGGACGATTGTATCATTAACTATTTCCTTATTTTTTCTTTATTTTAGTGAGAGGAACTTATCATGAATCCACTTATTTCTGCCGCTTCTGTTATTGCTGCTGGGTTGGCTGTCGGGCTTGCTTCTATTGGACCTGGAGTTGGTCAAGGTACTGCTGCGGGCCAAGCTGTAGAAGGTATCGCGAGACAACCCGAGGCGGAGGGAAAAATACGAGGTACTTTATTGCTTAGTCTGGCTTTTATGGAAGCTTTAACAATTTATGGATTGGTTGTAGCATTAGCGCTTTTATTTGCGAATCCTTTTGTTTAATCCTAGAAATAGGAAAATTACTTCTTTTTTTTCTCTTATTTATAGACCCGTGTTTCTTGCTTTTTCGAATTCTATCAAGATTTCACTCCTCTCCTACAATTGGAAGGATTGATTTGAGGATGAGGAATTAGCATAAGCATACCAATTTGCTTTTTTTTGTTTCCCTTTCTTAGTATAGGGAAAACCCTCTTTTTAAGGAGTGTTGCAACAAACGAGGTTTTTTGCAATTGACATGAGACCAGGTCCCTAATACTAATTAGTATCTTTCTTATTGGGAATCTTCAATTGAAAGAAAAGATTTCGAAATAGAATTTTTGACTCTGTTTCGAAATAGGTAAATTACGAAAAAAAAACAAATCAATTAAATAAATATTCAAAATATATTCAAAATATTAAGTAGAAAAAAAAAGGTGAAGTGATACAAAAAAAAAAAAGGAATTCAGTTCTTTTTTTTAGTCTATCTAAAAGAGGAGATCATATGAAAAATGTAACCGATTCTTTCGTTTCTTTGGTTCACTGGCCATTCGCCGGGAGTTTCGGGTTTAATACCGATATTTTAGCAACAAATCCAATAAATCTAAGTGTAGTGCTTGGTGTATTGATCTTTTTTGGAAAGGGAGTGTGTGCGAGTTGTTTATTTCAAGAATAGGCTGGATCCAAGCAGCTGCACTTTTTTTTTCGTTATAACTAGGACCAAAAGGGGTGCATGATTCCGCGAATTACTTCTGAATCAATTTCAAATCATATTTAAGAACCATAGCATTTCGTGATTCATTGGTAAATCTATTTTGATTCTCTATCAACCAAACCAATAATGCGGGACTATTAACATGGTTAAAGCTAAAGTTTGAAGTCCAGACACAGCAGGGTACTCTTTCTACTACTCTAGTTAATATAGAATAGAAATGTTTTCAAAATGAATAATTGGAAATTTTTTTTTCGATATAAAACACTCATGTCGATAAAAAGAGTTGAGCCTTTTATTGGTATTGGCAATTTTATTGAAAAATATTGGAAAAATAGGTATTTCGACTAACCCCTTTTTATGCTGAATCGATGACCTATGTATAAAGTAAGAAGAATTCTTTGGATTTGAAGAAAAAAGAAACAACTTTGCTGACAATTATATATTTTTGTTTGGTCAGAAGAGTCCTCCGAATATTCTGGTGTGATCAGTCATAACATTCATTTTGGAATATGAATAGAGAAGAGAGGGAGAGGATAGACTCATTACATTAAAAAAAAGATATGGGAATTCCCCCCCCCCATACATAAGTAGTTGAAGTAATTGAGTGTGAGAGCCAAATGAATCGAAAAATTCATGTTTGGTTCGGGAAGGGATCATGGAAGTTTTGAGATGGATGTAAAGATAATCTACTTTCATTAAGTGATTTATTAGATAATCGAAAACTGAGAATCTTGAATACTATTCGAAATTCAGAAGAACTGCAGGGAGGGGCCATTGAACGGCTGGAAAAAGCACGGGCCCGCTTACGGAAAGTCGAAATGGAGGCAGATCAGTTTCGAGTGAATGGATACTCGGAGATAGAACGAGAAAAATTGAATTTGATTAATTCAACTTATAAGACTTTGGAACAATTAGAAAATTACAAAAATGAAACCATTCATTTTGAACAACAAAGAGCAATTAATCAAGTCCGACAACGGGTTTTCCAACAAGCTTTACAAGGAGCTCTAGGAACTCTGAATAGCTGTTTGAACAAGGAGTTACATTTACGTACCATTAGTGCTAATATTGGCATGTTTGGGGCGATGAAAGAAATAATTGATTAGTCCTTTTATGGTAGGCATTATTTTTTTTCTTCCAAAAAAAAATTAAGAAATACTCATGGTAACAATTAGAGCCGACGAAATTAGTAATATTATCCGTGAACGTATTGAGCAATATAATAGAGAAGTCAAGATTGTAAATATAGGTACCGTACTTCAAGTAGGCGACGGCATCGCTCGTATTTATGGTCTTGATGAAGTAATGGCAGGTGAATTAGTAGAATTTGAA